CCAGGCCGCCTTACTGATGGGATGCCCTAATGCGTTACAAAACCGCGCCTTCGCCAATGATCCAATCAGATAAATAATTGGAACGGTCGTATCGACCTTCTTCATAGAATTACCTATTAGAAATGAATTTTCTAGCATTTTACTCCGTACCACCAAAGAATTGAGTCGCACACCGGAAAGATAGCCCAGAAAGTTGATAGAGTACTTGCCTAAGTGGTTTAGATGAACCCTTCCTGGTTGAGACGACACGTGAAAATGCCATTGCCATAAACCGACAAGGTAATATTTCCATTTATTCATCAGAAGAGGCGTATCCTTTGAAGCCAGAATGGATTCTCCTTGATATCTAACATAATGCATGAAAGGATCCTTGAACAAGCATAAGATGTCCTGAAAATCTTTAGCAAAGACTTCGACAAGATCTTCGACTTTTCCATAGAAATACATTCGTTCAACGAGGACTCGAGAGGATGTTGATCGTAAATGAGACGATTGGTTACAGAGAAAAAAGAGGATGGATTCATATTCATATACATGAGAATTATATAGAAACAAAAACAATCTTGGATTCCTTTTTAAAAAAACAGAAATAGAGTTCTTTGTAGTAATAAGACTATTCGAATTAAAAGACTCGTGGAGAAAGAACCGTAATAAATGGAAAGAAGAGGCATCCTTTACCCAGCAGCGAAGGGGTTGAACCAAGATTTCGGGACAAACGGGGTGGGGTATTAGTACATCTAACACATAATTTAAATGTGACAATTTGTCCTCGAAAAAAGGAAATATTGAATGAATTGATTGGAAATTTTGAGATTTTTCTAATTCTTTCCCTTCTAAAAAAGCTACCAACCGTGGGGCAAATGGAATTTCCACCACGACAGCAAATCCCTCTGATATAATTTGAGAATACAACTTATTGTTGTGCCCAAAAATTGGATTTTGGTTAGAGTCATTAGCAGCAATACTCAAATTAAGCTGTTGAGACATTCGAGTAATTAACCGTTTCACACTTAGTGAACTAGATTTATTGTCATAACCCCCACTTTTCAATGAAATCATCGAGCTATTTAAACCATGATCATAAGCAAGTGCATAAATATACTCCCGAAAAAGAAGTGGGTATAGGAAGTCGTGTTGTTGAGATCTATCTAGTTCTAAATATACTTGAAATTCCTCCATTTGACATTCGATTAAAAACAAAGGTAAGGGATTTAGTGGGCGATCAAACAAGACATAGTGCGATACGGTGAAAACAAAGTATTGTAGTAAAAAAAGTAGATACCTTGAAAACGGGTCGACTCATCACCGGATTCTCTATCCTCTCATTTCCAGTTAATTGAATTGGTTTATGTTTGTTATACTATAACAAAGTGGTTAGAAACCCTTTATTTTTTCACTCCAATCGCTCTTTTGATTTTGGAAAAAACAACTATCTTTATCAATATACTGCTTCTTCTACACATTCATCTACAACCCATAATAGGGATTCACGAATACTTAGGACTCATTAAATAAATCGATAATCCACTCATGGGAAACCCTTTCCCCGCGTTAGGAACTAATATCTTTTTAACGTTTAATTAGATCGGATAATCATTCAAATTAAGAACCGAAGCTCGTTACTTTTTGTTTCCCTATAATTAGAACCCTAGGGCTCTATCCATTTATTCACTCGACCTAACTTTTCATGAAATTTCTTTTGTTCCGCGCCAAGAATTCAAACTTGGTTTTGTGTCAATTGAACAAGAATAAAATATTCTCAAAATTATCCATTGATACGACATGCTGTTTTTTCCATTCATTCCTTTCAGGATCAGTCGTGGTCTTACAAACTCTCCCGAAGATTTGGACGAATCCCTTGCTTCATAGAAATGTGTAAAAGATGCTAGCCGTACTTAAAAGCCGAGTACTCTACCGTTGAGTTAGCAACCCAAAGAATTCGAATGGATAGATAGAATCGGAATAAAAATAAATAAACGAAATTCAATTTCACAATGGAATCAAAATAGTAAACTAGCAAGAACTCGAATCAAAAAATTTCTAATTGATTCTGAACATAAAAAGAAAAAAACCTCTAGGACGGAGATAAATGGGTTCATTTTTACACGATCGAATTATATTTGTTCAATACACTATTGTCAATATGAGATTGAATATCAAGATTGAGAAAATACTAAAAAAAAAATAAAATGACGAAAACAAAAAGAGTTAATTCTTTATTTATTAAATTGAATTAAAATTCAAATAACAAATCCAATTTTATATATTAATAAATAGAAAGAATTAGATAAATAAAAAACTTTAGGAATACTTTTTTAGATAAATACTTGAAAAAAACCGAAAAGAAAGAGGTATGAATAGAACAAAAAGGGGGGGTAGTAAAGAAAAAATTCTACAAAACTATATAAGACTCCTCCACACCCTCTTTTTTTGTTCTATTCCTTAATAGAATTTAATTTGATTAAGACTAAGTTCTGTAAAAACCCCCGCTTTCTTTGAAATATCATGAACGGTTCCTGTAGGTTGGGCGCCCTTGACAAGGAAATATAGAATAGCGGGAACATTTAAATGGGTTTGATTATTTATCGGATCATAAAAACCCACTTTCTGAAGATCTCTTCCTTCTCTTCGGGATCGACCATCAATTGCAACGATTCGATAAACGGCTCATTGGGATAGATATAGATGAACAATACCCCCCCTAGAAACGTATAAGAAGTTTTCTCCTCGTACGGCTCGAGAAAAAAATGGTTAGAAGTGATAGTTATGTCTATGTATAGAATTAGAATGTAAAATAGATCTATAAAATAATCAAATCAATTAGAGATTTAAGCCCTTCCTTTTTTTTTGTTTCTTTTTCATTTTTCAAAAGAAACAAAAAAGAATTCCTACTCTCATAACTCAAGTTGGATAAGTTTCAAAGCCCAAACGAAAATCCTTAGGCATTTCCTTTTTTGAGTGGTCTCAAGCCTCTTTTTTGTTTGTCTCGTTTCGAATCGAATCGATTTTTGGATTTTTCATTCTGATCGAATTGTTGAGACAATTGAAAATGGTATTTCCTTGTTCCAGGACCCTTTCTCTTTGCTTTGAATCATTGGGTTTAGACATTACTTCGGCGATCTTTAATGTTTTTTAGTTTTCAATTTTGAAAAAATGGCAGCAACACACCCCTTTTTGATTTCTTTCTATCAAAGAATCATACGAACAATTGATTGCTACGGGATAAACTTTTGATGGAAAGAGTTTTCCCAATTCCAACAAAATTTCCCCTTGCTTTTGGATTTCTAAATTGCTCGAATCAGATCCTTTCGATTTCTATATCAAAATCGAAATTTACTTACGAAGTTTTTTCCAACTTATTAATTGGTATTAACCCTAGACCCTTGCCCCTGAGAAATAAAGAAATACTTTTACTCGAGCTCCATCCTGTCCTAGTTACATTACCACCCACCAAAAGGTGAGGATTCTAATAGAACAGAAGAAAGAATGTCGAGCCAAGAGCCCATTTATATAAAATCGAAAATGGTGGATGCAAATCCACAGCGGATCATGTCCTTCAAGTCGCACGTTGCTTTCTACCACATCGTTTCAAACGAAGTTTTACCATAACATTTCTCTAGTTTGGAACTGGTATGTAATTGATTCCATTATGGAATCATGAATAGTCATTGCTTCAGTCTATACACAGCACAGCCTTTTTTCCTTGTATATGAAGGGAATATTTAGATTGTTAGTCTTTCATCCGTAATCCTGAAATGAAAGATCAAATCCGAATTACAAAAAAAAAATGGGTGATTTCCATATCTATCAGATTAGACTGAACAATTTTCGTTGAAAGTAATTATGTATATTGTATGTTAAATATTTAATAGTAAGGTAAGGGCTCACCACAAATCTTAAAAAAAGCGAAAGAACATTATCTATGAAATAGAAGGATAGCAATCCATGCATATAAGCCTTTCCTCAAATTTTGAGTCGTTTTTTTGTCGTGGGCTTCAGATTCAATAATCTTTACCCAAATTGAAAATACTGTAAATAGGCTGTATGAATCACCCCCGTATCAATTGTTATTCCCGAGATTTACAATTATTCATTAAATAAAGCCCAAGACAAAATACCTAAAATTTTGGGTTAGGGTCAAAGAAAATCCATTCCATGTGGAACAGGATTATTGGTTAATGAGATTTGGACCGACACGGATATTCAAATCGGTATATTTCGTTGTTCCCTAACTCTTATCTACTCCCACCCCAAATTCTTTCTGCGGGGATGATGAATCCTAAAAAAAAGATCCTATTTTAGGGGATGCTAGACTATTTTGTATAGATACAAAGACAAAAAGTCCCACATTGTTTCCTTCTAATTTTTTTTTTTTTTTGATTTTAATCGAACCCAGTCTTACTTAAGAGACTTAATCCCGAATTCAATCAGTACCCGGAATACCCTCTTCTTTAGAATTCCGAAATGAAAAGAGAATAGTTGGGACTGTAAAAAGATAGGAAATGAGGAGGCTTTCGCATTTCGATTTAGAATGTATCTTTGAAAATTCAACTCGATAGGGAACGTAAGACTTTTCTAAGAAACTTACTTAAATATGAAAGGGGAAGGAAAGGGGGGGCCTACGCAAAAACGCCCATCCAAGGTTTTTAAATTCAAACTCTTGTGATCGGCGTTCCCCGCTTGCGTGGACCACAAATGCATTCAGTTCCATTTTTGTATTATTTGAATTCGATTCAATTTGTGAAAAAAGGTATGATTCCGAAAATCTTTTTTGAAAAAAAAAAAAAGACGTACATTTTATCAAAAATTATACTTAATAGAGTTGCTCAAAGGGGGGAATTCTTTTTTTTTTTTTATTCTGTCGGGCCTGGGACGGAAGGATTCGAACCTCCGAATACCGGGACCAAAACCCGTTGCCTTACCACTTGGCGACGCCCCATTTCAATTTCTATTCGGTACTACTAAACCGTAGTATTGGTTGTTCGTCAATTCCAGTCCAAGCCCTAAAATTCGATTATTGTTTTAGTTTAGGGTTGTGACACGTGTAGGTGTAAAATCAAACTGAATTTCTTGATCATTACATAGAATTAAATTAAGATATTGTATGAAAGTATGATTTCTTCAATTCTCACACGAGAATAGAAGGATTTGGGTTTTGATTGGTTCGGTTCCAAGAAGTATTTTTTTGTCTACCTTACTTTCTTTTCTTCCTTTTTATCTTATATCAATAAGATATTAATAACTCAATCAAAATACAATTATCTCAAAAAAAAAAAAAAAGGTTTGTTATGCTTAATATCTTTAGTTTAATGTATATCTGTTTTAATTCTGCCCTTTATTCGAGTAGTTTTTTATTCGCCAAATTGCCCGAGGCCTACGCTTTTTTGAATCCAATTGTAGATGTTATACCAGTAATACCTGTTCTATTTTTTCTCTTAGCCTTTGTTTGGCAAGCTGCTGTAAGTTTTCGATGAGATCTTTAATATTGGGCTAGAAAAATTCATGATTTATTCGAGTTCGAGAAAAAAATTCTAACGATGGATAAGATCAGATGAGTCCTACAATATGAACGAACCCTCGCCACAATTCAAACAGTTAAATTCGTGGGGAGCCGCGATCCATTTTGATCCCCCATTTGCGATTTGTTGATTATGACCCTTTTTCGCTGAAATCATATTAGAGCCAACCACAATGTTGAATTCGAATTGTGTGAATTTCTGAAAACTCTTTTCCATTTCTAATTTATAGATTCTAGAATCGAAATTCTAAAAAGAACTTCATTTCTTGATGCCAAAATCGGATATGTAGTATAAAAATAGAGAATCTATTCTTTTTTTTCTTTTCCACAAAAAACTTATTTGGAGATTGTGTAATGCTTACTCTCAAACTCTTTGTTTACACCGTAGTGATATTCTTTGTTTCTCTCTTCATCTTCGGATTCCTGTCTAATGATCCAGGGCGTAATCCCGGACGCGAAGAATAAAAAAAAGAAGGGGTTTCTTGCTTTAGTCGTATCAATGTTCTTAGGGTTTTCTCGATTCCACACCTGTTACTATAAAAAAAAAGGAAAAGTGTTCGCTAAATTGGAATTTGAAATATACGAAGCAATCGACCGAAACGGAAAGAGAGGGATTCGAACCCTCGGTACGAATAACTCGTACACCGGATTAGCAATCCGACGCTTTAATCCACTCAGCCATCTCTCCTAATTGAAAAAAAAAAAAAAAATAATAATAATAATTATTATGTTACATTGTTACATTACACAAAAAATAATGCTTGAAAAAAGCCCGTCTTTTCTTTATTTTATATCTTTACTTTCTATATGCTCTAGAATATCAATATCGAGAATATAGAAAGTAAATTGATTATACAGCTCATAGAAAATATAGCTTATAGAATATATTTTTTTTATTGTCTTTTGTATTCTATTATATAAATAGATCTAACTTTTATTAGCAATTCCATTTCTATCATTTATAGAAAATTCAAAGACAGAAAGCATTCGAAAGAGATAAAATAGAAAAAAACTAAAGAAAAGAATATCTCTTTAATTTCGTTCAACAGGGCCTTTTTTATTTCCACTTCGACGGCCTGGCCTGGTCAGTACCCAGCCGGGCCTTTTTTTGTTCTAATGAACCATACCGCCGAACCATAGAAAAAATGCGAACCATAACATAAACAAAAATGATTTATTTGGATTTGATTTGAAAACCCAAAAATGAAATACTTCTTTCAAGAAAAAGAAGGACTATTTATTCTTTCGTTTCTTTTTTTTTTTTTTATTTCCATTTTTTTTTTACTTTTACTGAAAAAAAAGGAAAAATGGAACTAGGGATTTTTTCACAATCCACTTGTTTTTGTCTTATGACTTAAGTTGTTTTGTCGAGCCATATCTGTCAAAATTCGTCCAACAAAAGAGTTTTTTTTAATTATGAAATTTTTAATTATTAAATTTAGTTATTTAAACGAAATAACTCCGCCTTTCCTAATTGCATTAGGACTCCTGACAAAGACGTCAACGTTCTAATTTCGAATTTGCATTTCATGATTATTTTGAATTTTTGTTCTATCTTGATTACATCCGATTCTCTTGTTCGACAAAAGGCCCTTTTTTAGACAATAATTGCATTGTAGCGGGTATAGTTTAGTGGTAAAAGTGTGATTCGTTCAATTAATCCCCTTAATAGTTAAGGGGTCATTCAGTTTAATTGATATTCCAATCAAAAACTTTATTTCTTAAAAGGATTAAAGTTGAATCCTTTCACTCTAAAATAAAAAAAAAAAAGATTTGGGTAAAAATATCCGTTCTCGTGATTTGTATCCAAGGGTCAATTCGAAATTGAAAATTTGGATTATGAAATTGCGAAACATAATTTTGTTTTTGAATTGGATCAATACTTCCAATTTTTTAAGTATAAGTAAAGGATCCATGGATAAAGATAGAAAAGTCTAGTTCAAATCGTAACTAAATCTTCAATTTTGGTTTTTTCTATTTAT